AATGAATTGCCTGATAAAAAGGATTACCTTGATAGGGTAAATTATGTAATAACTTTACATTCATTATTATATTTAATAGAATTAAACTATTTCTAAAAGTATCAAAAACTTTTGTGCATCGTACACCAAAATATAATTTTATTATAAAATTACTTATAATTTATAAGGAAAAATTTAGTTAAATCTATTTATTTAGTAAATCTCTAGTTATTAAAAAAGATAAGCTAATTAAGCTACTGGGTTCATACCCCATTTATAAAGGTTCTAATCCTTTTCTTTTTAATTTTCAATAATTCTGCCAAAATTATATTTTTTTTTATTTTAATAGTAGGAACATTAATTACAGTATCATCTAATTCTTGATTAAGTGCTTGAATAGGTTTAGAAATTAATTTATTATCTTTTATCCCCCTAATAAGAGATAATAACTTAATATCAACAGAAGCCTCCCTTAAGTATTTTTTAACTCAAGCAATAGCATCTGCTGTTTTATTATTTGCTATTATCATAATATATTTAAATAATTTCCCTATACTTCAATCAAATTCAATATATAATGATATAATCATTTATTCTTCTCTCCTACTAAAAAGCGGAGCTGCTCCTTTTCATTTTTGATTCCCTAATGTTATAGAAGGATTATCGTGAATAAATGCTTTAGTACTAATAACATGGCAAAAAATTGCACCAATTATGTTGATTTCATATATTTCAATTCAACAAACTACTTTTGTATTTTCAGTAATTATTCTTTCAACAATTATTGGATCAATAGGAGGATTAAACCAAACATCTTTACGTAAACTTATAGCATTTTCATCAATCAATCATCTAGGGTGAATATTAGCAGCAATACAAGTTAGTGAATCAATATGAACAGTTTACTTCTCTTTTTATACATTTTTATCATTTAGTTTAACATTTATCTTTAATAATTTTAAAATATATCATATTAATCAACTATTTAACTCATTTTTTAATTCAAAAATTTTAAAATTTATATTATTTCTAAATCTATTATCCTTAGGTGGACTCCCCCCATTCATTGGATTTCTGCCAAAATGGCTAGTCATTCAATTATTAGTACTAAGTAATCAATATACTCTTATAACAATTATAACTGTTATAACTTTAATTACTTTATTCTTCTACTTACGTTTATGTTTTGCTGCTTTCATACTAAATTATAATGAAAATAATTGAACAAATTATATGCAGGTTAATAAAACTGCATTTAAGTCTATAATAATCTTATCTTTTATTTCCACATTTAGATTAATTCTAGTATCTATTGTTTACGTTATTTTATAGAGTGAAATTTAAATTTAGTTAAATCTATTTATTTAGTAAATCTCTAGTTATTTAGTGCTAAAGAAAAGATTAAATTAATTAAAAGAAGGCTTTAAGTTAAATAAACTAATAACCTTCAAAGCTATAAATATAAGTTAAATCTTTTAAGCCTTAGTAATACTATAGTTACTCCTTTAGAATTGCAGTCTAATGTCATTATTGACTATAAAGCTAAAATTTAATTGTTTAATAAATTTTTGATTAAAAAGAATTTATTCTTATAAATAGATTTACAATCTATCGCCTAATCTTCAGCCATTTAATCATTAATACAAATATAATGTTTCAATCTATTTATTTAGTAAATTCTTAATCGCGACAATGATTATTCTCAACAAATCATAAAGATATTGGAACATTATATTTTATTTTCGGAGCATGAGCTGGTATAGTAGGTACATCTCTTAGAATCCTTATTCGAACTGAATTAGGTCACCCAGGAGCCCTAATTGGAGATGATCAAATTTATAATGTAATTGTAACAGCTCACGCATTTGTAATAATTTTTTTTATAGTAATACCTATTATAATTGGAGGATTCGGAAATTGACTAGTTCCTTTAATATTAGGAGCACCTGATATAGCATTCCCACGAATAAATAATATAAGATTTTGATTATTACCTCCTTCTCTTACTCTACTGCTAGTAAGTAGTATAGTAGAAAATGGAGCTGGTACAGGATGAACTGTTTACCCCCCATTATCATCCCTAATTGCTCATGGAGGAGCTTCAGTAGATTTAGCTATTTTTTCACTACATCTAGCCGGAATCTCATCAATTCTAGGAGCAGTAAATTTTATCACAACAGTAATTAATATACGATCCACTGGTATAACATTTGATCGAATACCATTATTTGTATGAGCCGTAGTATTAACAGCTTTATTATTACTTTTATCTTTACCAGTATTAGCCGGTGCTATTACAATATTATTAACAGACCGAAATTTAAATACATCATTCTTTGACCCAGCCGGAGGAGGAGATCCAATTTTATACCAACATTTATTTTGATTTTTTGGACATCCAGAAGTTTATATTCTAATTTTACCTGGATTTGGTATAATTTCACATATTATTAGTCAAGAATCAGGTAAAAAGGAAACATTTGGATCTTTAGGAATAATTTATGCAATAATAGCAATTGGATTATTAGGATTTATTGTATGAGCTCATCATATATTTACTGTTGGAATAGATGTAGATACACGAGCATATTTTACATCAGCTACTATAATTATTGCTGTCCCAACAGGAATTAAAATTTTTAGTTGACTAGCTACACTTCATGGAACCCAATTAAATTACTCCCCAGCAATACTATGAGCTTTAGGGTTTGTATTCTTATTTACAGTTGGAGGATTAACCGGAGTAATACTTGCTAATTCTTCTGTAGATATTATCTTACACGACACTTACTATGTTGTAGCCCACTTCCATTATGTATTATCTATAGGTGCTGTATTTGCAATTATAGCTGGATTTATTCACTGATATCCTCTACTAACTGGATTAAACATAAACCCTACATGACTAAAAAGTCAATTTATTATTATATTTATTGGAGTAAATTTAACATTTTTCCCTCAACACTTCTTAGGATTAGCTGGAATACCCCGACGATACTCAGATTATCCAGATGCATATACAACTTGAAATATTATCTCAACTATTGGATCTTCTATTTCACTATTAGGAATTTTATTCTTCTTATTCATTATTTGAGAAAGTATAATTTCCCAACGACAAGTTATTTACCCTATACAACTAAGTTCATCAATTGAATGACTTCAAAATACCCCTCCAGCTGAACATAGTTATTCTGAATTACCACTTCTAACTAATTTCTAATATGGCAGATTAGTGCAATGGATTTAAGCTCCATATATAAAGTATTTTACTTTTATTAGAATATACAAACAAACATCATATATGTATATAATATTATTATAATATTATATACTACAAAATTTATAATTATTATAATTTTATATATTACAAAATTTATAATTATTATAATTTTATATATTACAAAATTTATAATTATTGTAATATTATATATTACAAAATTTATATCAATTCATTATTAATGACAACATGAGCAGCCCTTGGCCTTCAAGATAGTGCCTCTCCCTTAATAGAACAATTATCATTCTTTCATGATCATACTCTAATAATTTTAGTAATAATCACAACTTTAGTAGGTTATTTAATATTCATACTATTTTTTAATTCATATACAAATCGAAATCTACTACACGGACAAACTATTGAAGTAATTTGAACAATTCTTCCAGCTATTATTCTTCTATTCATTGCTTTCCCCTCTCTACGATTATTATACTTAATTGACGAAATCAATGAACCTTCAGTAACTTTAAAAGCTATTGGACATCAATGATACTGAAGCTATGAATATTCAGATTTTATAAATGTAGAATTTGATTCATATATAATTCCAACAAATGAATTAACAACAGATAGATTTCGATTACTAGACGTTGATAATCGTGTTATTTTACCAATAAATTCACAAATCCGAATTTTAGTAACAGCTGCAGATGTAATCCACTCATGAACAGTGCCCGCTCTTGGAGTAAAAGTTGATGGAACCCCTGGTCGATTAAATCAAATTAATTTTTTAATAAATCGACCTGGATTATTCTACGGTCAATGTTCTGAAATTTGTGGGGCTAATCATAGTTTTATACCTATTGTTATTGAAAGTATTCCTGTTAACTATTTTATCAAATGAATTACAAATAGAGTAAATTCATCATTAGATGACTGAAAGCAAGTATTGGTCTCTTAAACCACTCAATAGTAAATTAGCACTTACTTCTAATGATTTATTACTAATACATTATTATAAAAAATTAGTTAAATCTACATAACATTAGTTTGTCAAACTAAAATTATTAAACTTTTTAATATTTTTTAATTCCACAAATAGCCCCAATTGGTTGATTAAGTTTATTTATTATTTTTTCTATTACATTTATACTTTTTAGAATAATAAATTACTATTCAGTAATTCCTCAATCCCCTAAATCTGATTCAATTAAAAAATCTTCAACTAAATCTCTCAATTGAAAATGATAACAAATTTATTCTCAGTTTTTGATCCTACCTCAAGTATTTTTAATTTATCTCTTAACTGAATAAGAACTCTTCTAGGTTTAATAGTAATTCCTTCAACATATTGACTAATACCTTCACGATACCATATTTTCTGAAACTCTATTTTATTAACTTTACATAAAGAATTCAAAACATTACTAGGATCTACAGGACATTCAGGATCAACTTTTATCTTCGTTTCTTTATTTTCAATAATTTTATTCAATAATTTTATAGGATTATTCCCTTATATTTTTACTAGAACAAGCCACTTAACATTAACTTTAAGATTAGCTTTACCTTTATGATTATGTTTTATAATTTACGGTTGAATTAATCATACTCAACATATATTTGCACATTTAGTTCCCCAAGGAACTCCAGCAATTCTAATACCATTTATAGTTTGTATTGAAACAATTAGAAATTTAATTCGACCAGGAACTTTAGCAGTACGATTAGCAGCTAATATAATTGCGGGTCATTTACTTCTAACTCTCCTAGGAAACACTGGGCCATCCCTTTCATACGCCATCATCTCCCTATTAATTATTGCCCAAATCGCTTTACTAGTTCTTGAATCAGCAGTGGCAATTATTCAATCTTATGTATTTGCAGTATTAAGAACTTTATACTCTAGAGAAGTAAACTAATTTAATGTCAACACATGCTAATCACCCATTTCATTTAGTAGATTATAGCCCATGACCTTTAACAGGTGCTATTGGAGCAATAACATCAGTTTCAGGTTTAGTTAAATGATTTCATCAATATGATATTTCATTATTCCTATTAGGTAATATTATCACTATTTTAACTGTTTATCAATGATGACGAGATGTATCACGTGAAGGAACTTTTCAAGGACTACACACTCTCCCTGTAACACTAGGTTTACGATGAGGAATAATTTTATTTATTTTATCAGAAGTTTTATTTTTTGTATCATTCTTTTGAGCTTTTTTCCACAGAAGTTTATCTCCAACAATTGAATTAGGAGCTTCCTGACCTCCAGCAGGAATTAAACCCTTTAACCCCTTTCAAATTCCTTTATTAAATACAGCTATTTTATTAGCTTCAGGAGTAACAGTAACATGAGCTCACCACAGATTAATAGAAGGTAACCATTCTCAAGCTACACAAGGGTTATTCTTTACAGTATTACTAGGAGTATATTTTACTATTTTACAAGCATATGAATATATTGAAGCACCATTTACAATTGCTGATTCAGTTTATGGTTCTACATTTTTTATAGCTACAGGATTTCACGGAATTCATGTATTAATTGGAACAACTTTCTTATTAATCTGTTTAATTCGACATTTAAATAATCACTTTTCAAAAACACATCATTTCGGTTTCGAAGCAGCCGCTTGATATTGACATTTCGTTGATATTGTTTGATTATTCTTATATATTTCAATTTATTGATGAGGAGGTTAATACATTAATAAATTATATTAATATAATATATCTATATAATATATAAAGTATATTTGACTTCCAATCATAAAGTCTACTAATGAGTAGTATAGATAATTTTCTCTATAACTATTATAGCAATAACATTAATAACAATTACAAGTATTGTAATAATTCTAGCTTCAATTTTATCTAAAAAAAGCATAGCAGATCGAGAAAAATGTTCACCATTTGAATGTGGGTTTGATCCAAAATCATCATCACGTCTCCCATTTTCCATACGATTTTTTCTAATTACAATTATTTTCTTAATCTTTGATGTAGAAATTGCATTAATCTTACCAATAATTTTAATTATTAACTTATCAAACGTTATAATATGAACAATTACATCAGTTATTTTCATTATAATTTTAATTATTGGATTATATCATGAATGAAATCAAGGTATATTAAATTGATCAAATTAATAAATAGGATTGTAGTTAATTATAACATTTGATTTGCATTCAAAAAGTATTGAATTTTCAATCTATCTTAAACCTATTTATTTAGTAAATCTCTAGTTATTAATTTAATTTTATTTTTATAAACGAATATGAAGCGATTTATTGCAATTAGTTTCGACCTAATTTTAGGTAATCTACTACCCTTATTCTAAAATTTAGTTAAATCTATTTATTTAGTAAATCTCTAGTTATTAATTTAATTGAAGCCAAAAAGAGGCTTATCACTGTTAATGATAGAACTGAAATTCAATTTCCAATTAAGGAAGTAAGATGTTCAAGAAAAAGCTGCTAACTTTTATCTTTTAATGGTTAAATTCCATTTATACTTCTATTTATATAGTTTAATAAAAACATTACATTTTCATTGTAAAATTAAAAATATTTTTTTATAAATTACTAAATTTTATTACTAATAAAATTTAGTTAAATCTATTTATTTAGTAAATCTCTAGCTACTAAAATTTATTCACTATATTCAAGAATTAAATAATTACCCTAACATCTTCAGTGTTATACTCTATAACTTGAGCTACTTGAATAAAATAGAAAAAAAAATCTAAAAAGGAAAGTAATTCATAAAACAAATAATAAAAGATAAATCTTTAAATTATTATTATGTAAAAAATAAACTAATTGAGAATAATTAACTAACTTATTATATAAATTCTGTCCTCCTATAAATTCAGATCACCCTTGATCAAAAGATTTATAAACAACTCTACCCAAAACTAAAGGTGAATTAATTACACCATAAGTAGAAATATAAGGTATAAATCATATTGAACCAGAAAAATAACTTACCAAATAATTATTTAAAGATTTATTAAAATAAAATAAAGATACATTAGAAATTAGATACCCTAACAACCCACCAACAATACAAACAAATAAAGTTAATAATTTTAAATAAAATGGTAAACAAATCATATAAGGGGTTGGAAAAATTAATCATCTAAGTATACTACCTCCAATAATTCTCATAATTAATAACCCACTTATACCACGTAACATTACTCATCCCTCATCTCTTAGTATATTTAAAGAACCACAATTCAATTCACCAGTTATAGAATAATAAACTAATCGTAAAGAATAACACACAGTTAATCCAGTAGAAAAAAAATAAAGAAAAAAAGAAAATATATTAATATATCTTAAAGAAACAATTTCCAGAATTAAATCCTTAGAATAAAATCCAGCTAAAAAAGGTATCCCACATAAAGCTAAATTAGCAACATTAAAACAACCAGAAGTTAAAGGCATATAAATTCCTAACCCTCCTATCAACCGAATATCTTGAGAATTATTTATATTATGAATAATAGCTCCAGCACATATAAATAATAATGCCTTAAATAAAGCATGGCTTAACAAATGAAAAAAAGCTAACTTATAAAATCCTATAGATAAAATTCTCATTATTAATCCTAACTGACTCAAAGTAGATAAAGCAATAATTTTTTTTAAATCAAATTCAAAATTAGCCCCCAATCCAGCTATAAATATAGTTAAACCAGATACTAAAAGTAAAACCTGACCTATTCATGAATTACATAATAAAATATTAAATCGAATTAATAAATAAATTCCAGCAGTAACAAGAGTAGAAGAATGAACTAATGCAGAAACAGGAGTAGGAGCAGCTATAGCAGCAGGTAACCAAGATGAAAAAGGAATTTGAGCTCTTTTAGTTATAGCAGCTAATATAATTAACCCACCAATAATTTCTATCTCAACTCTATTTTTTATTGTTTCTAAATAAAAAATATAATTTCAACTTCCATAATTTAATATTCAAGCAATAGCTAATAAAAAAGCAACATCACCAATTCGATTTGATAAAGCAGTTAATATACCAGCATTATAAGATTTCACGTTTTGAAAATAAATTACTAAACAATAAGAAACTAATCCTAATCCATCTCATCCTAATAAAATTCTAATTAAATTAGGTCTAATAATTAATAACATTATTGACAAAACAAATATAAGAACTAATATAATAAAACGATTAATATTAATATCACCACCTATATATTCCTTTCTATAATAAATAACCAAAGAAGAAATTAATAAAACAAAAGATATAAATAATAGACTCATTCAATCAAATAAAAAAGTTATAACAATTCTACATGAATTAAAACTAACTACTTCCCACTCAATAAATATACAAAAATCCTTAACTAATATTAATAATCTAAATAAAAAAAAATTAGTTCTAAATAGAATTAAAACTAAAAATCTAATTCTACAAATAGATAAATACTTTCTCACGATTTAAAATGATTAAAAATCATATCATTGACACCACAAATCAATATTTTAAATAAACTATTTAAATAAAATTATAATCAAAGTATACAAATATCACTCTTCAAAATTAATAAATTCAAAGGAAATCAATGTAAGAATAATAAATAATATTCTCGAATTTTACCTCCTCTAAATGAATAAACTCCAGAAAATAATTTACCGTGCTGACTATAAGCATACAAATATAAGGTATAAGCAGCTCTAAAAAAAGATAACAAAGATAAAGAAATTATTGTTAATCAAGATCAACTAACAATTCTATTCAATAAACAAATTTCACCTAATAAATTTAAAGAAGGAGGAGCAGCTATATTACAAGCTCTTAATAAAAATCATCACAACGTTATAGAAGGTATAAAATTTAATAACCCCTTATTAATTAATAAACTTCGACTTCCCAACCGTTCATATGTAATATTAACTAAACAAAAAAGTCCAGAAGAACACAATCCATGAGCAATTATCAATGTATAAGAACCACAAAATCCTAAATAACTTAAAGTTATAAGACCTCCTAAAACAATTCCTATATGAGCTACAGAAGAATAAGCAATCAAAGCCTTTAAATCAGTCTGCCGTAAACAAACTAAACTAATTAATACTCCACCAACTAGACTAATTCTAATTCAAACATAATTATATTTCATTCCACTTAATTGTAAAAAGGAAAAAACACGTAATAACCCATAACCTCCTAATTTTAACATAACTCCAGCCAAAATTATAGAACCAGAAACAGGAGCTTCTACATGAGCTTTTGGTAATCATAAATGAACCAAAAATATAGGTATTTTAACTAAAAAAGCTAAAATTAAAGATAAATATAACAAATCATAACAATTAACATAATTCATCAAAAGATAATAATTCAATGTCATTAAATTATTATATAAATAAAAAATTCCTACTAATATAGGTAAAGAAACTAATAAAGTATAAAATAAAAGATAAATTCCAGCTTGTAACCGTTCAGGTTGATATCCTCAACCTAAAATCAAAAATAAAGTTGGAATCAATCTTCTTTCAAAAAATAAATAAAACATAAATAAATTTATTCTACCAAAAGTTAAAACTAAACATAATAATAAAATTAATACATTAATTAAAAAGAAATTTCCATAATTATTAAATTTATTAATGGACTCACTAGAAGTAATTATAAGTGTACAAATTCAAAATCTTAATAAAATTAGCCCATAGGAAATAACATCAAATCCCAAAAAATAAGAAATTCCTACAAAATAATTTGTACAATAATTAATTAAAATAAAAATAAAACTCACCAAAAATAGTAAACTTTGAACCGTTCAAAATGAATTTATAATAAAACAAAAAGGTATAATAAAAATTATTATAAAAATTAACTTTAACATTGTAATACATTAAATGATTGAAAATAATCATTTCCATGAGTCCGAATTATAGATACCAAAATTGAAAGCCCTAAAGCCCCTTCACAAACACTAAAAGTCAAAAATATTATACTAAAATATCTTCTAAAATCTATTAAATTCAAATAAATAAACAAAAGAAAAAATAAACTTAAAACAATATATTCTAATCTTAAAAGTATAGACAATAAATGTTTACGATTAAAAACAAAAACAAATACCCCTATTAAAATTAAAAAACAAGGTAATCCCCAATATAACAATATTAACATTAGTTTTAATAGTTTAATAAAAACATTGGTCTTGTAAATCAAAAATAAGAATTAGTCTTTTAAAACTTCAAGAGAAAAGTAATAACTTTATCATTAATCCCCAAAATTAATATTTTAAATAAACTACCTCCTGATATTATACAATTAACCTTATACTCTACAACACTAATTTCTAGTTTTATTTTTATTCAAATAAATCATCCATTAGCAATAGGACTTATATTATTAATTCAAACACTACAAATTTGTCTCCTAACAGGATTAATAGCTAAAAGATTCTGATTTTCATATGTATTATTTCTGATTTTTCTAGGAGGAGTACTAGTATTATTTATCTACGTAACATCTCTAGCATCAAATGAAATATTCTCCCTTTCAATGAAAACAGCTATTTCATTTATAACAATTTTTATTTTATTAATAAGTACCAGATGATTTATAGATAAATCTTATATTTCATTCTTCATTCAAAATAATGAAATACAAACTATATTTAATTTAAATATATTTACAGAAGAAAATTCCTTAAATCTTCATAAATTATACAACTATCCAACAAATTTAATTACTATTTTATTAATAAATTACTTACTAATTACATTAATTGCAGTAGTAAAAATTACTAAATTATTCTATGGACCCCTACGATTAATAAATTAAACTAATGAACAAACCTTTACGAACCCAACATCCATTATTTAAAATTGCAAACAACGCTCTAGTTGATCTTCCAGCTCCAATTAATATTTCTGCTTGATGAAACTTTGGTTCATTATTAGGATTATGTTTAATTATTCAAATTTTAACAGGACTTTTCTTAGCTATACATTACACAGCAGATATCAATATAGCATTCAATAGAGTTAATCACATCTGTCGAGATGTAAATTATGGTTGATTACTACGAACTTTACATGCCAACGGTGCATCATTTTTCTTCATTTGTATTTATCTACATATTGGCCGAGGAATTTATTACGGTTCATATTTATTTACACCCACATGATTAGTAGGAGTACTAATCCTATTTTTAGTTATAGCAACAGCATTCATAGGTTATGTTTTACCATGAGGACAAATATCATTCTGAGGAGCTACAGTAATTACTAATTTATTATCAGCAATTCCTTACCTTGGAATTGATTTAGTACAATGAGTTTGAGGAGGGTTTGCAGTAGATAATGCTACTCTTACACGATTTTTTACATTTCACTTTATTTTACCATTTATTGTATTGGCAATAACATTAATTCATCTATTATTTTTACATCAAACAGGATCAAATAATCCAATTGGACTAAATTCAAATATTGATAAAATTCCATTTCATCCATATTTTTCATATAAGGATATTGTCGGATTTATTATTATAATTATAGCTCTTCTATTATTAACTTTAATTAATCCTTATCTATTAGGAGACCCAGATAATTTCATCCCTGCTAATCCTTTAGTAACACCCGTTCATATTCAACCCGAATGATACTTCCTATTTGCTTATGCAATTCTACGTTCTATTCCTAATAAACTAGGAGGAGTTATTGCATTAGTATTATCAATTGCCATTCTAGCAATTCTACCATTCTATCATTTAAGAAATTTTCGAGGAATTCAATTTTATCCTATTAATAAAATTTTATTTTGAATTATAGTAGTTACTGTAATTCTATTAACATGAATCGGAGCACGACCTGTAGAAGACCCTTATGTATTAGTTGGACAAATTTTAACAGTAGTTTACTTTTTATATTATATTATTAATCCACTAGTTAATAAATGATGAGATAATTTAATTAATTAGTTAATGAGCTTGAATAAGCATATGTTTTGAAAACATAATATAGGAACAAAAATTTCCTATTAACTTTACTAAAATCTATTAACAACATATAATATATTAATAATAACTTAATTCCAATAAAAAATAATAAATAATTCAATGAAAAAGGTAAAAAACACTTTCAAGCCAAATACATCAATTTATCATAACGAAACCGAGGTAAAGTCCCACGAACTCAAATGAAAACAAATGAAATAAAAACCAATTTTAAATAAAATAATAAATTAAATAAATCACAGCCAAAAAAAATTACACAAAATAATATTCTCATAAATAAAATTCTAGCATATTCAGCTATAAAAATTAAAGCAAATCCACCACTTCTATATTCAATATTAAATCCAGAAACTAATTCAGATTCACCTTCTGCAAAATCAAAAGGAGTTCGATTAGTTTCAGCTAAACAAATACAAAACCAAACAAGTCTAACTGGAAATATAATAACCACAAATCAAATATAACTTTGATAATAAAAAAAATCTAAAATATTATAACTTCCAATTAAAAAAACAAAAGATAATAAAACTAAAGCCATTCTAACTTCATAAGAAATAGTTTGAGCAACAGCACGTAACCCTCCTAATAAAGCATAATTAGAATTAGAGGATCAACCAGCCACCATAACCGCATAAACCCCTAATCTAGTACAACATAAAAAAAATAAAATACCTAAATTAAAAGAAAATAACTTAACAAATAAAGGCACACATAATCAAACAATTAAAGAAATAAATAATGAAAAAATAGGAGAAAAGTAGTAAGAAATATAATTTGATAAAAGAGGATAAGTTTGTTCCTTAGTAAATAACTTAATTGCATCACAAAAAGGCTGAGGAATTCCTATCAACCCAACTTTATTAGGACCCTTACGAATTTGAATATACCCTAATACCTTACGTTCTAAAAGAGTTAAAAAAGCCACTCTCACTAAAACACAAATTACCAAAATTAATCTACCAACAAAAGATAAAATTATTTCCATAAAAATCAAGTACTATTTGTAATATAAATTACATAAATAAATTCTAAATTTATTGCACTAATCTGCCAAAATAGTTATTTATATTAATAATATTCTATTATCAAAATATAATTATTTTAATATTTGGTCCTTTCGTACTAAAATATTATAATTTATTAAAGATAGAAACCAACCTGGCTTACGCCGGTCTGAACTCAGATCATGTAAGGATTTAAAAGTCGAACAGACTTAATTTTTGAACGGCTACACCCAAAATTATACCTTAATCCAACATCGAGGTCGCAAACTTTTTTGTCGATATGAACTCTCAAAAAAAATTACGCTGTTATCCCTAAAGTAACTTAATCTTATAATCATTATTAATGGATCAATAACTCATAAATTAATGATTTTAAAAAATTAAAAGTTCATTAAATTTTAACATCACCCCAACAAAATAATTAATATTAAAAAAATAAAATAAATCAAAAAAATTTACTTAACATCAATTATAAAGATTTATAGGGTCTTCTCGTCTTTTAATAAAATTTTAGCTTTTTAACTAAAATATAAAATTCTATTATAAATTTATATGAAACAGCTTATACTTCGTCCAACCGTTCATACCAGCCTTCAATTAAAAGACTAATGATTATGCTACCTTTGCACAGTCAAAATACTGCGGCCATTTAAAATTATTCAGTGGGCAGGTCAGACTTTAAATATAATTCAAAAAGACATGTTTTTGTTAAACAGGCGAGTATAAATAAAATTTGCCGAGTTCTTTATATAAACTTCTCAATATAAAATATTTTAACAATATCTAAATATACTAATTTAATCATTATTACTTTTTATACAAAATTAATAAAAAAATTTTTATAAATTCAATGAAAACAAAACTAAATAATATAAATCACAAAATAATTTATAACAAATTTACAAATGATTGCTAATTCTATGCATACATTTTAAATCATTTATTTAATAATTTTTAATAATTTATTTTAAAGCTTATCCCTTAAAATATTCAAATTAATAAATTTTTAAATTTAAAAAATAAATTAAAAATTAAAAACTTGTAAATTAAATTTATTTCTAAAAAAACTAGATACCTTTATAAACGAATAACATTTCATTTCTAATAATTTATTAAAAATAATTTTGACACATTAACTTTAATAAATTATTAACTCTTATAAAATCGAGATTAATAAATAATTATTAATTATTTGATCAACCCTGATACACAAGGTACAATAAATTAAATTTTCTTTTTAATTAAAAATTTTTCAATTTATTTCAACATTCTTTCACAATACATAATAAGCTATTATTAAAATTATTTTTTCACTAAAAACTACTAAAACATTATTTTATATAATTATTTTTAATAAATTAAATTAACAACAAAAAAAATTAATAAATAAATATTAAAATTCAATTTATATTGATTTGCACAAAAATCTTTTCAATGTAAATGAAATACTTTACTTAATAAGCTTTAAATTGTCATTCTAGAGGCACCTTCCGGTACATCTACTATGTTACGACTTATCTTATCTTAATAGTAAGAGCGACGGGCGATGTGTACATATTTTAGAGCTAAAATCAAATTTTTAATCTTTAAAATTTTACTATCAAATCCACTTTCAAAAAAAAATTTCAAATTTAAATCTATTTAAATAATTTTATTGTAACCCATCTCTACTTAAATATAAGCTACACCTTGATCTGATATAAATTTTAATAAAAATTATTGAAAATTATTACTCTAATAAGATATTCTAATAACGACGGTATATAAACTGAAATACAAATTTAAGTTAGGTACATCGTGGATTATCGATTACAGGACAGGTTCCTCTGAATAGACTAAAATACCGCCAAATTTTTTAAGTTTCAAGAACATAACTATTACTACCTTAGTATTACTAATTACATTTTAAATAATAGGGTATCTAATCCTAGTTTATTTATAAAATTTACAAGCTTCAATTAAAATTCAATAAAAATAAATAATTTTAAAATTTCACCTAATAAAATTATACATATTTTTTCATATAAAATTTAACTTTTACCAAAAACATTTTATTTGTATTATTTGTGTAACCGCGGCTGCTGGCACAAATTTAGCCAATACTATATAAAATTACTAATTCCAAATTTCTTTGATTTATAAAATTAATTACTGAGAATAAAAAAAAATTAATTATTATTAAAATAAATAAAATTTCACACAAAAATTTACATATAAAATAAATCAATAACAAAAATTTAAGCCAAAATAAAACTTTAATGATTAAAAAAAAATTAAAAATTTAGTTAAATCTATTTATTTAGTACTATATTAATAATATTAATTAGTTATATATATAAATAAAAAATTTAGTTAAATCTAAAGTTCCTATTTATTTAGTAAATCTCTAGTTATTAACAATTGTAAAATAAAAAAAAATAATTTATTAAATCTAGTTTAGATAAAATTGATTAGTATTTCCTCCTTATAAGTAAAAAGACCCCTAATCAAATTTACCTTTTTTCATTTAAAAAAATTCAATGAAAACAGCTTATTTCACTTCAATTGTTAAAATTAAATTTTAACTAATTCAATGAAAACAGCTTTACAAATAAATCACATTAATTTATCCGCCTTATAATAAATAAAATTAGTTAAAAATTAATTAATAAATTTAGTTAAATCTTAAAAATAACAATTATTAGTTTATTAAATTAAATAACTAAATTTTAACCTTAATAAAATATTTTAGTATTTCCTCCTTGCAAGCAAAAGACCCCTAATCAAATTTGCTCTTTTTCATTTAAAAAAATTCAATGAAAACAGCTTATTTCATTCCAAACTGATTTTTTTGAATTTAATACATTAATAAAACATTTAAATAATAAATCAAATTTAATAAAATAATAAACATTTAATAACTTTAATTAATTAAAAAAAAATTTATAATAAAAAATTTAGTTAAATAATAAAATAAAATTAAATTAATAACTAGAGATTTACTAAATAAATAGATTTAACTAAATTTTTTTTTTTTTTTTTTTTTTTTTTCATATTTATTAAATTTTAATATTTATTGATAAATAATCCTCTTATTTTTTAATTTTTAAAAATTTTTTTTTGCTAAATAATATATTTTATAATAATAAGACCTATACTAAGTTAGATTAATAAATATCTATATGTATATAAATATTTAATTAATTAATAGATGCCTATTAATTTTGTTAAAAAACCCCTTTAAATTAGAAGATGCAGAATTGTATATTACATTTATAGGCACATACTTTGATCTAACGTTAGACATTTGTATAAATTAATAATAAAAATTAAATTTTTTATATTCATCTATATATTTATCTATGAGTTGTACTTTTACCTCTCGGAAATGTCTATATTGGAATTTTTAATTATCTACTTTAATAAATTCCAATAATAATTAATTTACTAAATTCAATTATTACAAATAAATAAACAAATTTAGTTAAATATATTTCCGTATCTAATAAATCAATGATTAAAAAAAAAAAAAAAAAAAAAAATTCAATGAAAACAGCTTATTTCATTCCAAATAGGTTATTTTTCTAGTAAAAAAATTCAATGAAAACGGCCTATTTCATTTTAGCTTTTTCAAATTTCTTAT